TTGTTTCTCCTTAATTTTTTTTTTATTTTGAATCTACTCCTTCGAAGAAAAGAAAATAAGTCTCTTGAAATTTTTAACCTCCGATTGTATCCGAACGAGAGGAATGTTGAAAAGTCACTACGAACCCGAAACATACCATTGGAAAGTGATTCAGTAATTAAACCTTCATGAATCCATTTTTGTTCTTTCATTCCAGGTAACCCCTTTTATTATCAACTCATGGAGTAGGAGTGATATTAGACAACCCTTCCTCTTTTTTCAAAAAAAAAATAGGAAGTTTTCCTACGGATGCAATTCGTAGATCATAAAGATCACCATATATATAACAAAATTTCTCCCCCGATTCCTTCTAGTCGAGCCTCTCGGTCTGTCATTATACCTCGAGAAGTCGAAAGAATTACAATACCCATTCCTCCTAAAATCCTAGGAATTCGTTGATGGTTGGAATAGATTCGTAGGCCGGGTCGGCTGATACGTTTTAAAACAGTTCTATATGGCCCTTTTCTATTCCTTCTATGTCGCAGAGTTGAAACCAAGAAATATTTCTTGCTTACTCGATGTTTTCTCACATTTTCGATAAAGCCTTCGCGTAGAAGTATTTTAACAATGTTTTCAGTGATATTTGTAGATGCTATTCGAACCGTTCCTTTTTTATCCATGTCAGCATTTCGTATAGAAGTTATTATTTCGGCAATAGTGTCCCTACCCATGATGAACTATAATTATTGGTGCCTCCGGGTTTTTATATAATCAGCATGCTCTACTCTTTTTTTTTCATGAATTATTAAAGGTATATGCGTGAGAAACAATCTACTAATGCATTCTACTAATTAATGGAATCTAATTCAGTTCAGATATCTTACTATGAACCTCCCTTTTTTTATGTTTTATTATGTTTTCATCTATTAGTATTTATTTAGAATCTATTTATAATACCTCAGGAGCTAATGAGACTATTTTAGTAAAATTCAACTGTCTCAATTCCCGAGCGATCGCACCAAAAACTCGAGTTCCTTTGGGATTTCCTTCTTGATCAATGACAACTGCTGCATTGTCATCATATTGTATTATCATACCATTGTCACGTTTGAGTTCTTTACATGTACGTACAATTACAGCTCTGATCACTTCTGATCTTTGTAGAGGCATATTGGGAACTGCTTCTTTGATTACAGCAACAATAACGTCACCAATATGAGCATATCGGCGATTACTAGCTCCTATGATTCGAATACACATTAATTCTCTAGCCCCGCTGTTGTCCGCTACATTTAAATAGGTCTGAGGTTGAATCATATCATTCTTATTATTTTTCTCTTTTTTCTTTCAATGCTAACTAACTAAAGGGCGAAGAAAAAAAGAAGAAAGATTGTTTGTCCAGAAATAAAAAAACTGCGGTTTTTTCATCACAAGGCCCCTTTCCTTTCGTTCCATATCCCTATCCCGCAATAACGAATTGAGTTCGTATAGGCATTTTGGACGCAGCTATAGAAATAGCTTCTCTGGCTACAATTTCTGATACTCCACCCATTTCATAAAGTATTCGACCCGGTTTAACGACGGATACCCAATATTCGGGAGATCCTTTCCCCGAACCCATACGTGTTTCGGTAGGCCTTACTGTAACAGGTTTGTCTGGAAATATACGTACCCATATTTTTCCACCACGACGCGCATATCGTGCCATGGCTCGTCGCCCCGCTTCTATTTGTCTAGATGTGATCCAAGCGGGTTCAAGTGCCTGAAGGGCGTATCCGCCGAAACAAATTCGATTGCCTCGATAAGATATTCCCTTCATTCTTCCTCTATGTTGTTTACGAAATCTGGTTCTTTTGGGGTTATAGTTGATGGTTGTTTCTCAATGCCATCTCTACTGCAGAACTGGACATGAGAGTTTCTTCTCATCCAGCTCCTCGCGAATGAAACGATTAAATAATATTGTATATATTTTGAATTGAATGAATAATGAATCATGGAATTTTTTGAGATATAATCTGTCACGTACACGTAGGAATAAAATAAAATAAAATGAGAAATTCCATTTTATAATTAATGAATCTTCATTTATTTTTACCTTTATTTTATTTATTTTTATTGAATTGCCCAAAACTTAGCAATCCAGTAAGGCTTTCGCGGGCGAATATTTGCTCTTTCAACATCCCTTTCATTCGTAGGGGCGTTCCATGACCTATCAGAATAAATGAATTGGTTCTTGGCTCGTTCCGCCATCCCACCCAATGAATCATTAGGATTCGTTTTCAAGGGAATCTTCCTCAGTCACAGGTTCTGTCGTTCCCATCGCTTCTCGATTAATGACTAGGCCCGAACTCTGCAATGGAGCTCCTAATAAAATTTGTTCCTGAATCAATCTTCTCAGTCTTTATTGACTCGGCGCTCTTTATTCTTTTTTATTTTTCGTATAAATTGTATTCATATTCATCGAATCTAATTATTAATTATGGACGAATACATTAATGCTTTATTACATTGCCTTTTATAAGATAGTTCATAGACCATACATATTGGAATCATATATCATTGCTATTCTTTTTCTTTCTTTCTCTCACCCCTCCATTTATCCATATCCCTTTGTTTTTGCTTCACAACCTTATAGATTGATTTTTCTTTTATGTAAAAAAAAATGCTTCAGTTGCTACAACAATATGATCAATACATCATATAGCGACTGGTTCCTTGGATCCAGATAATACGAAGCAATGAGCTGGTTATTAGTTATATAGTTATTAGTTCATACTAGGGGATGGCCCTTTGTTTTTTAATCCTAACCTAACTCTAAATAAAAAACCAACGAGTCACACACTAAGCATAGCAATTATATGGAGATGGAGTCAATCGAATTGTTATTCAACCCTATAGAATTAAGAATTCGAAAAAATTCTCATTTTTTTGATTGAACGGAAAAAAATGAACGAGTTTGTGATTTTTTATTCAATTGCCGGATGGATGGAACAGAAAGACAACGAAAGGCCCATTATTCCTCGTCTGCAAATATCCAAATTTTGATTCCTAATGCCCCATAGATAGTTCGAACTGTATAGGAACAATAATCAATTTTGGCTCGAATGGTTTGTAGGGGAACCCTACCTTCTCTGATCCATTCGACACGTGCTATTTCCTTTCCGTCGATACGCCCTGCAATTTGTACTTGAATTCCCTTTGTATCTGCTTTTTCAGTTAATTCAATAGCTTTTTTCATTGCCTTTCGAAACGAAACTCTATTCTTTAATTGTTCGGCTATAAATTCTGCAAGAATATTAGGTTGTCCATACGGTTTTTCAACTCTTGTGATAGCAATGTTAAGTTTTTGGTTCACAGAATTAAATTCTTTTTGTGCATTGCTCTGTAATTCTTCAATTCCTCGCGGGCTGCCCTCTATGAACAATTTTGGGAATCCCATATATATTATGACCTGGATCAGATCGATTCTTTTTTTAATCTTTATGCGTGCAATTCCCTCGGCACCCGAGGATATTTTCCTATTTTTTTGTACATAATTCTTGATACAATCCTGTATTTTTTGATCTTCCTGGAGACCCTCGGAATAACTTTTTGGTTGTGCAAACCAAACAGAATGATGACTTTGGGTTGTACCAAGTCGGAAACCGAGTGGATTTATTTTTTGTCCCATAGCACCTCGCTATCTCTATAAGGCCATATCATTTCTCTATTAGCCCACGTCATTCTGTTACGATATAGCATATGATCCATCATATATAGATACCTCTCTCTGACATCTTTATACTTATCTTTATATACCCATCCATATTTTCTTAACCATATGAAATAGTTTTTCTCTTTAGATGTATCTTTCAATACAATAGTTATATGACAGGTGGGTCTTTTTATCGGATAACTACGTCCTCGGGCTCGGGGTTTTAACTTTTTCATGCTAGTACCTTCATTAACTTCGGCTTGACTAATGATTAAAGCCGTTTCGTTGAATCCCATATTGTGACTAGCATTTGCTGCTGCAGAATAAACTAATTTTAAAATGGGATAACACGCTCGATAAGGCATGAGTTCTAGTATCATAAGTGTTTCCTCGTAGGGACGCCCACGAATCTGATCAATTACTCTTCGCGCTTTATGAGCAGACATACGTATATGTTGACCTAAAGCGTATACTTCTACATCTGGGTCACTCTTTATCATAAGGTTCACCTCCCACCAATAAACGATGAGCACCCATATCCACTTTATTAATTAATATATTAACGACGAGATTTATTATCGTTTCTCGCATGCCCCCGGAAATTCAGAGTAGGTGCAAATTCTCCCAATTTGTGACCTACCATACGATCTGTTATATAAATAGGCAAATGTTCCTTTCCATTATGAATAGCAATTGTATGGCCGATCATTGTGGGTATAATGGTAGATGCCCGGGACCAAGTTACGATTGTATCTTTTTCTGCCCTCGTGTTGAGCTTCGCAATTTTTATCAATAAATGATTAGCTACAAAAGGATTTTTTTTTAGTGAACGTGTCACAGCTAATTACTCCTTTTTTTTTGTAAAGATGAGGAAACATATTCTATTTTCAATATTCTCCTATTTACTACGGCGACGAAGAATCAAACTATCACTATATTTATTCCTTTT